TGTATCTGATTCAACCCAGGTATTGTAGACATTCTCCCATTTTCATCCCCGAGCATTTTGAATTTCCCATTTATCAAAAAAATCTCATTCTTGTTTCATTCTTCATCGAATCATATGAATCGATCTAGCAATGATGGAATTGAATTTTTATTCTGTTTACTGAATCACATGAAATTTTACCCAACTCCGGAATGTATGAAACATTGAAATGCGTATGAACGGAGGAAGAAAGATTCTACTCAAAGTGGAATTTATAACAAACAAACGGGATCCAAAGGGAAAAGAATTTATAAATGCCACTTAGCCTTAATAGGGTTTTGTATAGAATAGCAACAAAAAAAATAATTCAATTTCTACCATTATTATATTATGATATTACTATTCTATATTCCAATCCGATTGGATACCAGAAAAATGAAATGGATTGATGATTTGATCTATTCACTTAGATCAAGACATAATAATCAGAAAGATGGATAGAGTCGATTTTTTTAGCACTGAAATTTGCATTTTACTGAAATTTTTCGCGGATTCCACGGTTCAAAAAAAATTCTCAAAAGAGAGTACCTATGTAGTTTTGTTTTTAATAGAATATGATTGAAGTGGTGGCATAAGAAAGCATAAGAACAGCTTGTGTATTTATTAAACATATGCATAGCTATCTATGCTTTTTTCCTTGACTTTTATTGCATTATAGCTCTATTGGAGACAACACATGTCCTACTCCATCCAAAATTCGAGTTTTCTTCAATTGAAAAATTGAAACACGATAATTTCTTGCTAATTCTCTATGGGCTTCCTATATAGATAAAATGATAGATAAAATGCCCCATTAGATAACCCCAGTTGTATAACAGATAACTCCAGTTGTATAACAACTTACGCTCTGGGGTTTACATATCCTCCTGATTGCTGTTCTAATTGAAAATTAGAAAGGTTTTTTTTTTTGAAAACCAAAATACTGATTCGTTTTGTATCCATTTTTTTGGTTTTCTTTTATCATTATATAAAGATAAGCGGATAAGCAAAGATAAACAAAAATTCAAATCCAAGAATCGTTTCTAAATTTATAGTCAATAGTTAAAGGTTCCGTTTTGTCGTCCTGAATTTTGACTTTTGTAACTTCGAATCCACATTTTCTTTTTCAATCTAATTTCAATTTCTTTTTCAATCTAATTTCAATAGAATATAAAAGAAAGGGAAAGTTTTTAGATATTGTGTGTTTTGAGATACAATACATACAATCGAGGGGATGGATCCAATCAAAAAAAAGGAAGGATTTCTTTTAGGCAAGGGATTAAAGAAAAGAAAAAGGAATTCAAAGATGGAAAGTACAAAAAAAACAAAAAGGGGAAAGGATTTTCATCTTTTTGTATCGTTTTGGCGGCATGGCCGAGCGGTAAGGCGGGGGACTGCAAATCCTCTTTTCCCCAGTTCAAATCCGGGTGTCGCCTGATCACCAAAAAATATGAAATCCCTTAGTCTGGTTTGCTGATTGATATAACTCGTCGAGTTTTCCCCAACAAAACAAAAACAAGTGCAGGAAAAAGGCTCTTGATACTTTTTTTTTTTTCTTTTTGACTGTTGCGAAGAATTCCACTGATATATTATAATATTAGTTAACACTAATTCTTTTACATTTTTTTTCATATTTATAGAGATAGGGGACATTGGTCATATGGATATAGTAAGTCTCGCTTGGGCGGCATTAATGACAGTCTTTACATTTTCCCTGTCACTCGTAGTATGGGGAAGAAGTGGACTTTAGAAGTATTTTTAATTGATTTGAGGAATCAAACTGGATTTATTGTTTTCTCGATCGTTCTTTGTTTACTATTTAATTAATTTTTACTTAATTAGTTTTTACTATTTACTACTGGGGGGAGGGGAATATATTCTATGAATAATACCCTTTCTCCATCACTGCAATACAGTTACTTCGCTTATATTATTATCTTAAATTCAAAAAAGCCCCTAAAAAAAAGGGGGGGAGACCAGAATGCAAACGTTTTTTTTTCAAGCATTTCAAACGAAATAAAGAAATTTTTTGAGAACGTGCGGGTATGGGAACTTTTTTTGCCGATTTTAAGGCCACTTGCACGTGTACATTCTGGTTACGGCTCGCTCAGGAGTGCTATAAATCATAAGATGTGGAAACAATTGGAAAGGGAACAAGAACGCTTGGAACAAGAACAATTGGAAATGGAACAAGAACATTTGGAATAAAATAAAAATAAAAAATAGGAGGATTTGACAGCAGAAAAAAAGAAAAGTGATAAAGAATTAGAAATAAAAATCCAAAACATATAAAATTTCGACCTAGGCCCCCCTTACTTAAATTTTTTCAGAAGATACAATAAAACGGATTAATGGAAATTATGAGAAGGGAGATCGATATCAGTCAAAGAAGATATGTCTATTGGATATTTGGATATATGGTAGAAAGAAACATATTTTCTTTCTACCATACTATCAGGTTTTAGAGAATACTGCTGATTCTAGTCCATTCATTAATCTTTGCTAAGAAGGCAAGTTTTAATCACTTTGGCTGACTGTTTTTACGTATATTATAAGTAAAAAAGCGGTAGGAACTAGAATGAACAGCGCAGTAGCAATAAAAGCAACAATATTTACTTCCATAATTTCATTTTTTTTTACTTTACAATAACTCGGGATTTAATCCCATAGAGATGAGAAAATTGTCGCCTGTCAATTCAATGCCATGCAATGAATTCCATTACATTTAAAAGACATCGAAACAGATCAATATCATGAATAACAATATCTAAGCTATCAAATCGATTCACCGTCGAGAATTGAATAGTATAACATAGAAAGATCTTTTATCCACACCTAATCCAAAATTCCATTCGATTCTTGGTCCAATCAAACGAATTTCTTTCCTTTATTTATAAATTCTTGTCCTCTCTTTCTTTTCTATAACCTACTGCCTTTCTTGTACAATCAGTCTCATCTGACCGTTTTTCCACTTCCACAGTTTACAAAAGGTTTACAAATACAAATAAAAGAAGTGCGAGTCCCTGTAGAAAAGGATCAATCTAATATTCCATCAAATTCACTAGTTTACTCTTTTGACAAGGACTTTAAAAAAAAAAAAATAAAAAAATTTCTTTATTCCCTAGGTGGGGGTGTATTTTGATTTTATTCGCTTTCCTTGGAAAAGCGGATGGATATATCAAAAAATGCAGTATGCAATTTGATTTGAATAAGATCGATGGTTTCAAATTAACTCTAATACTAGTAATTAGTAATTGTACAACAAAACAAAACACGAAAGAAAGGGTAAAGACTCTTTGATTCAAAGCCTTCTGAAAGTCTTCTATCAAAGTAACTATGCTATGTTAAATTCATTAAATTCATTTTGTATCGTACAAGAAATGAATTTCATTTGTGTGTGTAATTTGTGTGTGTATATGGGTTCACAGAAAGCATAACAAACATATGTTACTCTATTCTATTATATACACAGATCGCGGACAATCGAAAAACCGCATCCGGTACACGATCTCTTGTAATTCAAAATATGATGGATTCTACCAGTACTTGGATCAATTCACATATCTTTCTCTGTGCCATCAATTGGTACTGATTAAAGGAATGAAAATTACCGTATTTGTTTGATCAGAAATGAGAAAAAAAAAAAAAGAAGGATACCCTTGGGGATGAATTGCTGGTTTTTGTGTTATTGGATCCGTCGGGACTGACGGGGCTCGAACCCGCAGCTTCCGCCTTGACAGGGCGGTGCTCTGACCAATTGAACTACAATCCCAGTGAAATAAAGGAAAGTGTACAGCATACATATTCTTATGCTTTCATTCAATCTTTTTTCGATTTCTTAGATTAGAAGGGACGTGCTGTACCAAACAGAAGTACGAGTGATCTAGTTTTATCCACACGGGTATGCACGTTAGTCAGAGCTGCAGGGATTACTAGTAACTAGTAATCCTTTCGTTGTTGCCAAATCGATCGATAATCCATTTTTCAATGATTTTTTCCTTACTTTACCCTTTTCCTTAAACTTTATATTTATAAAAATCCTGATATGAATCCAGATGGTTATCATGGTCAGAATTTATGGAATAAATAGAGCAACTAAAAAAAATGGGTTATATCATTTCATGGCGGATCCGTGAATTATTGGGCCGAGCTGGATTTGAACCAGCGTAGACATATTGTCAACGAATTTACAGTCCGTCCCCATTAACCGCTCGGGCATCGACCCAGGAAGAATCAATTCTAGCTTTATTGATAATCCATGATCAACTTCCTTTCGTAGTATCCTACCCCCAGGGGAAGTCGAATCCCCGCTGCCTCCTTGAAAGAGAGATGTCCTGAACCGCTAGACGATGGGGGCATATTTGCCTAACTGCCATCATACTATGTTCATAGTATGAACAGTTTTTTGAAATTGTCAACATACCATAGAATGGAATGATATGGCTAGACCCGCCAGGCTTTCTTTTATCATTCCTTTTTTGATTCGGTATTTATACTCATCAATGGATTCGTCCCTCCATTGGATTATTTTTTATAGACTAACAGAACTAGAATTTATAGACTAACAGAAATAGACAAATAAATAATAAATTTGTCTATTTTTGTATCTCTAATACAAAAATAGAGATACAAAAATAGACAAATTTATTACATACAATATTATTACATACAAAAATAATAATAAGAAACAATACAAAAGAATAAATAATTTATCATTACCCAAGCCATCCATACAAAAGGCTCTTCATTATATTTCAAATAATAATCATTAGATTTATAATAATAAATAGAAAAAAGGAATTCCGTTAAACACGATAAAAAGTATATGAACTTTGGAAGTTCGGGAATCGAGTCATGAAAAAGCACCCAAATTAATAAAAAAAGAATCATATTTCGAAAAAGTGGTGAACTGTTGAATTTGTATTACTTTCTCCTATTTTCGGGAGCCTATGTGTTAAGTAAATAATAATGTGTTAAGTAAATCCTTTGCATATGTTAAGCAAATTCACATTTTCATTTCGGAATAGGCCACCAGTCACTATGAGTCTACTCGATATACTTAATATATGTCAATATCTATCTATATATGAGTCTACTCGATATACTTAATATATGTCAATATCTATCTATATATGAGTCTACTCGATATACTTAATATATGTCAATATCTATCTATATATGAGTCTACTCGATATACTTAATATATGTCAATATCTATCTATAAATAGATATATAGATAGATCTTTTCTGTCTAGCGATTTATTCAGTAATTGAATAAAACAGCCCTTTTAACTCAGTGGTAGAGTAACGCCATGGTAAGGCGTAAGTCATCGGTTCAAATCCGATAAGGGGCTTTGGCCTTCTTTTTTTTTTTCATTTTTGATAAAACTTCAGTGCAAAAGTAGTATTCATATGTAACCAAAGAAGAGAGATATTGTTGATATTTGTAATAAAAAAAATCATATATCTCGAAAAAAAAAGGTTGAACGTTTTTTTAGTATAATATAATCAATAATGATAAGTCGTCTCTTGAATCGAATCGACAAATAACACAAATAACAACTAAATAATAAACAAATAACTAATAAATAAAAATCAATATAAATATACATAAAAAAATTAAATATAAATTTTTTATATTATTTATCTAGATTATTATATTATTATTTTAGTTTATATAGATTATTATATTCTTATTTTATATTAAGTATAATTATTTTATATTAAGTATATTAAGATATTATTAAGTATATTAAAATAAGTATATATATATATATTTCTGATTTTCTATGTTTCTATTCTATTTTTTCCATTATATTCTATATTCTTCCAATCAACTCCATGCTAAAGAGTTGTAAACATTATAAATTAGCAAAAAGTAAGTGGATCTAACCCATTGAATTGGAACTATATCCACTATTATGATATTAAAATTCGATCGAAGTGAAATTGGAACAGTAGATCTTTTTTTATTTCATATTTTTTTTGACTCCGCAAGAATCTGTCGATATTTCCGATTAAATCTTCTTGTTCCTAAATGTTCCAGAGGAGTCAATTACTATTCTATTTCTCTATAGGGAAACGTTTATTTCAAGTTACATACAACCGTTTTCAATATCTTATCTTTCTTTGATTCCAGAGCACAACAGGGGTTTTGTTCTGACAATATTATATAGAGTGGATACGAAAAAGAAACTTTCATTTTTTCATTTAGAGTACCCTATTTATTTAATTTAATATTGTATGAAATTGAAAAATAGGAACTTCTCACCTTTTCCGATATATAAAGATATACAAAAGGAAATAGAAAAGTAGTCGAAGTGTATTTCGTGCTTTGACTTGTGAAATGAATGAAAAAAAAAATGGACTCTGGACTTTTTTACTCATCCGTAGGAAAGATAAGAAAGAAGACAATAAAAAAAAAGAAAAATATATATATATATATATGATACTCTAGTAATTTGTGTAATTTGATACGCATAGAAATTAGACGAATAGATAGAGATTTGATTTTATCAATCTCACGAACAAGATTCAAGAATAAAATTAGTTGATGGAGGGAGAGGAGTAGATCGGGGGATCACCTAGGAGCGAGCGAAGGGATCCTTTCTTCTTTGATTTGACTTGAACATTTCATTCAAAAAATTCATCATCTATCTTATTGATGAGTCATAAGACAATTCATGGTTCAGGTTCAGACGATTAGTAAGAATAAGAAGAAATAAACGAATTGAATTCGTGGATTTACCGCAATCAGGTTCTGAACCAAAAAAAGAAAAGATTTTTATCTTCGAAACTAATTATATTATAAAGGGGCAGTACACGAGAAATAAAATTCTACATAAAAAAGAAAATCTTCGAATGTCCTGAAAATGCCATAACCATAACATAAAGTGCTCGGAAATGGTTGAAGTAGTTGAATAGGAGGATTGCTATGACTATAGCCCTTGGTAAATTTACCCAAGAAAAAAATGATTTATTTGATATTATGGATGACTGGTTACGTAGGGACCGTTTCGTTTTTGTAGGTTGGTCCGGTCTATTGCTCTTTCCTTGTGCCTATTTCGCTTTCGGGGGTTGGTTTACAGGTACAACCTTTGTAACTTCATGGTATACTCATGGATTGGCCAGCTCCTATTTGGAAGGCTGCAATTTCTTAACCGCTGCAGTTTCTACTCCTGCTAATAGTTTAGCACATTCTTTGTTGTTACTATGGGGTCCTGAAGCACAAGGGGATTTTACTCGTTGGTGTCAATTAGGTGGTTTGTGGACATTTGTTGCTCTCCACGGCGCTTTCGGATTAATAGGCTTTATGTTACGTCAATTTGAAATTGCTCGATCTGTTCAATTGCGACCTTATAACGCAATCGCATTCTCTGGTCCAATTGCTGTTTTTGTTTCTGTATTCCTAATTTATCCACTGGGTCAGTCTGGTTGGTTCTTTGCACCTAGTTTTGGTGTAGCAGCTATTTTTCGATTCAT